ATATATGTTGTATATGTAAATCCTAGATGTGAAAATAAGCATAATTCATCTACGAAAGGGTATAATATAAAGACGGAAATCTATATGAAAAATAAAAAATAAAGAACAAAGGCCAATAAGATCGAAATAATGAATCATAAATCGAGTTCGGGTTCGAATTCCATAAGTAATATAATATGGATCTTTTTTTCTATAATGATAGAGAAATGAAACACATTTATTCACGATTTCATTTACTTGCAATTTTTTTTTCAAAAAAAAAGGATTGGCTGAACTTGAAAATTTACTCATTGAATGAGTAAACGATTGAATCGGATTCGGTTGGGCGGTACCAACTAAATCGAGTGCTATCCCCCATTTATCTCTTATTGAATTAACTGATCAACTTGCTATCGGACATTTATTTTTGATTTGGTATTATTCCAAAAAGGATTTCGACATATTTCACTTTATTATAATTATGAGAATCAATCCTACTACTTCTAGCCCTGCGGTTTCCACACTTGAAGAAAAAAAACTAGGGCGTATCGCTCAAATTATTGGCCCAGTACTGGATGTCGTTTTTCCCCCGGGCAAAATGCCTAATATTTATAACGCTTTGGTAGTTAAGGGTCGAGATACTGTCGGTCAGCAAATTAATGTGACTTGTGAGGTACAACAATTATTAGGAAATAATCGAGTTAGAGCTGTAGCTATGAGTGCTACAGATGGGCTGATGAGAGGAATGGAAGTGATTGACACGGGAGCTCCTCTAAGTGTTCCAGTCGGCGGAGCTACTCTCGGGCGAATCTTCAACGTTCTTGGAGAGCCTGTTGATAATTTAGGTCCTGTAGATACTCGCACAACATCTCCTATTCATAGATCTGCGCCTGCCTTTATACAGTTAGATACGAAATTATCAATCTTTGAAACAGGTATTAAGGTGGTAGATCTTTTAGCTCCTTATCGCCGTGGAGGAAAAATCGGACTATTTGGGGGAGCTGGAGTAGGTAAAACAGTACTCATCATGGAATTAATCAACAACATTGCCAAAGCTCATGGAGGCGTATCCGTATTTGGCGGAGTAGGAGAACGTACTCGTGAAGGAAATGATCTTTACATGGAAATGAAAGAATCCGGAGTAATTAATGAAAAAAATCTTGCAGAATCAAAAGTAGCTTTAGTCTATGGTCAAATGAATGAACCGCCGGGAGCTCGTATGAGAGTTGGTTTGACTGCCCTAACTATGGCAGAATATTTCCGGGATGTTAATGAACAAGATGTGCTTCTATTCATCGACAATATCTTTCGTTTTGTCCAAGCAGGATCAGAAGTATCCGCATTATTAGGGAGAATGCCTTCTGCAGTGGGTTATCAACCTACCCTTAGTACAGAAATGGGTTCTTTGCAAGAAAGAATTACTTCTACCAAAGAGGGATCTATAACTTCGATCCAAGCAGTTTATGTACCTGCGGACGATTTGACCGACCCTGCTCCTGCCACTACATTTGCACATTTAGATGCTACTACCGTACTATCAAGAGGATTAGCTGCCAAGGGTATTTATCCAGCAGTAGATCCTTTAGATTCAACGTCAACTATGTTACAACCTCGGATCGTTGGCGAGGAACATTATGAAACTGCGCAAAGAGTTAAGCAAACTTCACAACGTTACAAAGAACTTCAGGACATTATAGCTATTCTTGGGTTGGATGAATTATCCGAGGAGGATCGTTTAACTGTAGCAAGAGCACGAAAAATTGAGCGTTTCTTATCACAACCCTTCTTCGTGGCAGAAGTATTTACTGGTTCTCCAGGAAAATATGTTGGTCTTGCAGAAACAATTAGGGGGTTTCAACTGATCCTTTCCGGAGAATTAGATGGTCTGCCCGAGCAGGCTTTTTATTTGGTGGGTAACATCGATGAAGCTACCGCGAAAGCTATGAACTTAGAAGTGGAGAGCAATTTGAAGAAATGACCTTAAATCTTTGTGTACTGACTCCTAATCGAATTATTTGGGATTCAGAAGTGAAAGAAATCATTTTATCTACAAATAGTGGCCAAATTGGTGTATTACCGAACCACGCCCCTATTGCCACGGCTGTAGATATAGGTCTTTTGAGAATACGCCTCAACGACCAATGGTTAACGGTGGCTCTGATGGGTGGTTTTGCTAGAATAGGGAATAATGAGATCACCATTTTAGGAAATGATGCGGAGATGAGTACTGACATTGATCCGCAAGAAGCTCAACAAACTCTTAAAATAGCTGAAGCTAACTTGAGTAGAGCTGAGGGTAAGAGACAAGTGATTGAAGCGAATCTAGCTCTCAGACGAGCTAGGACACGAGTAGAGGCTGTCAATGTTATTTCCTACTAGTCAATACATCAAAATAATCAAAAGAAGTTTTTTAGAAGTTCTTTATTATACACCACATTTAGATTCTGCCAATTGAAGACAATCAAGTCTAATCTGATACAACGAAAAAAGGAGGATGGGTAGAAAAACTTATTAGATACCATTGCATTGACTCCGGTATCTAATAAGTTCTACCTACTATTGGATTTGAACCAATGACTCCTGCCGTATGAAAGCAATACTCTAACCACTGAGTTAAGTAGGTAATTTATTACCGCAAAAGAAGACCCATCACCTCGGGGATTATAGATAGAATATAATTTCTAAGCAATACCAATCTGTTAACAGTAAACGGATCAAAGAGTTATCATGTGAGATTAGGAAATATCCATCTTGACAAGAAATTATCTATATGTTAAGATATCTATGACAAGGGCTATAGCTCAGTTAGGTAGAGCACCTCGTTTACACGTGCGCCAATGCTTTTCAAGGGAGCTTATTATGCAATGAACGTAGTTGATCTTATTGAAAAATCAATGTCTTACTCCATAGATTCGAGAGAACAATAGCATGACAAATATTTGGTTCGGTCCGATTTTGGTGCGAATTTAGGTGCCAAATCAAATAGAACCCGTCATTGATTTGATAGTTGATAAGGTAAATACCCAGCCCATTCAATGCTAGGCATAATGAGTATAAGGGCTTCAAAAAAACCTCCTTTCATCCTATGAACTTTAAGGTGTATGAAGTCTCATATTCGACTCTTGCAGCGGAACGATAGAGACTCCATTTAACTTAGGTTGATCTAAGCCGAAGGCAGACCTAAGTCAAGGTAACCCTTCTTTGAAACACTTTGGTATTGCTACTAGATCTGAATACAAATAATGAATCAGAGCACATGGAGCCAGCTCATTATCTTCCTGTAAAGAAAAAATATGGTGGACTAACTGATCTTTACATCAGTTGATGAAAGAGCCCAATGCAACAAACAAAATGCATGTTGGGTCTTTGAAACAGTTCGAATCATTTCGATAATAATCAGTTTGATCTGTTTTACCGAGAAGGTCTACGGTTCGAGTCCGTATAGCCCTAATACATTCTATTTTTGTTTAGTATAGTTTTCAGTTCCTCATTAGTACTTGTTTATAGACTGGACAGACCAGACCATTGGTTGTTTCATAGAAATGAAATGAAAGCATTACCACATATTCATGTAAATACATAGGTACCTGAAAATAAAAACAATAATTCATTCCAATGGATCTAATCAGATCAGTATGTGTCAAATCTAGGACAAGAAAAAGAAAGAAAATATAATCGTTCGATGCATTAGATTGTGTTTACGTATTCGTATTTGTATAAAATCAATAGAAACAACGACGATCCTTTACCTGGATTTTAATGAAAAGAATACTTCGAATATGTTAGAAATCCCTAGACATTTTTTACCCCCTAAAAATTATTGGTTTTGATAATAACTATGTTATGTTTGATATTATTTTTTGATAATATTTCATTATCTTATTTCATTTTATTATTTATACATTACATAAATTATATATTTACATATAATTTATATAAGAAATATATATTTCTAAATATAAAATACAAAGAAATAAATATAAGGAAATATCAAGAAAAAAACAAAAACATAGTATTACGTTTCAGAATTATGAAACATAGTTATAGTATTACTATTCATTAGAATACATTAGTAATAGAATATTCTATTAGGTTAGATTAGTATATTTTAGTATTTAATTAAATTTTTTTTATTATTTAGAATTTTTTTATTTAATATTTTTTAATCTTATATCTATTTTTTTATAGAGAATAGAGAAGGCGAGACAAAGTGAGAGAGTTTTGTTTGTGTAAGAGCGCCTTATTTCTACACCATATCTAAATAGAATCAAAATCAAAAACGGAATCCCGATCCCGTTGGATGAATCTCTAAACAAGACATGCCACGCAGCAAACAAACTCTGAACTATACACTTTGATTTGATTAAAATAAATTCTTGTTTCACCTAGGAAAACAAGTTCTGGATGAATTGACAATGCCAACTAGAATAATTAAGCATATTCCACATTAATAGGAGTACATTTATGTTTCTGCTTCACGAATATGATATTTTATGGGCATTTCTAATAATATCAAGCGTTATTCCTATCTTGGCATTTGTAATTTCAGGAGTTTTAGCCCCGGTTAGTAAAGGACCAGAGAAGCTCTCTAGTTATGAATCGGGCATAGAACCTATGGGAGACGCTTGGTTACAATTCCGAATCCGCTATTACATGTTTGCTCTAGTTTTTGTTGTTTTTGATGTTGAAACGGTCTTTCTTTATCCATGGGCAATGAGTTTCGATGTATTGGGTGTATCTGTATTTATCGAAGCTTTAATTTTCGTGCTTATCCCAATTGTGGGTTCAGTTTATGCATGGCGAAAGGGAGCGTTGGAATGGTCTTAACTGAGTATTCAGACAATAAAAAAAAAAAGGAAGGAAAAAATTACATTGAGACAGTTATGAATTTGATTGAGTTTCCGTTACTTGACCAAACAACCCCCAATTCAGTTATTTCAACTACATCGAATGATCTTTCGAATTGGTCAAGACTCTCCAGTTTATGGCCGCTTCTATATGGTACCAGTTGCTGTTTCATT